GAAGAAATCAGTAAAAAGGTTTCTCGATGGTTATATAAATTGACCAATGTTCTGGAAGAACAGGAGGAAGAAAATGAGGAAAAATCGACGGAAGATCATGAAATTCGTTCAAGAAAAGCCAGACGTGTGGTAATTTATACTGATAATGAGAATAATACCAATTATATTACTAATACGAATAATACTAGTAATAGTGATGAAACAGAAGAGGTGTCTTTGATACGCTACTCGCAACAATCGGATTTTCGTAGGAATTTAATAAAAGGATCCATGCGTAATCAAAGACGTAAAACTGTTACTTGGAAAATGTTTCAAGCAAATGTGCATTCCCCGCTTTTTTTGGATCGAATAGACAAAACATTTTTTTTTTCTTCTTTTGATATCTCTGAAATGATGAATCTCATTTTTAGGAATTCGGTCGAGAGAGAACCGGAATTTATCAATTCCGATTTCGAGGGGGAAGAGACAAAAAAAAAAAAAAACGAGAAGAAAAAAGAGGAAAATGAACGGATAGAAATATCAGAAAGTTGGGATAACATTATATTTGCTCAAGCAATAAGAGGTTCGATGTTAGTAACCCAATCCTTTCTTAGAAAATATATTGTATTGCCTTCATTGATAATAGCTAAAAATATTGGCCGTATGTTATTATTCCAATTCCCCGAGTGGTATGAGGATTTGAAGGAATGGAATAGAGAAATGCATGTTAAATGCACCTATAATGGTGTTCAATTATCGGAAACAGAATTTCCCAAAGATTGGTTAACAGACGGTATTCAGATAAAGATTCTATTTCCTTTCTTTCTTAAACCTTGGCGAAGATCTAAAATACGATCTCATCATAGAGATCCAATGAAAAAAAAAGGAAAAAAACAAAATTTTTGTTTTTTAACAATTTGGGGAATGGAAGCAGAAGTTCCTTTTGGTTCTCCCCGAAAACGACCTTCTTTTTTTGAACCCATTTATAAAGAACTCCAAAAAAAAATTATAAAAACTTTTAGAAAAGTAAAAAAGAATCTTTTTTTCGTTCTAAAAGTTTTTAAAGAAAAAAAAAGATGTATCAAAATTGTTCTAGTTATAAAACAAAAAATGAAGGAACTTGAAAAGGAACTTGAAAAAGTAAACCCCATTTTTTTATTTGAATTGAGGAAGGTAAAAGTATATAAACCGAATGAAAATGTAAGAGATTCTAAAATAAATAATAAGATTATTCGCGAATCAACCATTCGAATTCGATCCATGAATTGGGCAAATTACTCACTCATGGAAAAAAAAATAAAGTATCTTGCTGATAGGACAATCACAATCAGGAATCAAATAGAACTAGAACAAATCACAAAAGACAAGAAAAAAATAGTTCTAACTTGTGATGATAATAAATCGGAATCACAGAAACATATTTTGCAGATATTTAAAAGAAAAAAGATCCGATTTATACGTAAATTATATTTTTTTATGAAATCATTCATTGAAAAAATATACATAGATATCTTTCTACGTATGATTACTATTTTTAGGATCAATGCACAATTTTTCTTTGAATCAACAAAAAAAATTATCACAAAATCGATTTACAACGATGAAACAAATCGAGAAGGAATTGATGAAACAGATCAAAATACAATGAACTTTATTTCGACTATAAATAAATCGTTTTCTAATACTAATATAAGTAATAATAATTCAAATATTTATCATTATAATTATGATTTATCCTCCTTGTCCCAAGCATATGTATTTTACAAATTATCACAAACCCAATTACTTAACAAGTATCACTTGAGATCTGTACTTCAATATCCCAGGACCCATTCTTTTATTAAGGATAAAATCAAGGATTATTGTATGACACGAGGAATATTTGATTCCAAATCAAAGCAAAATAAAATTTATAAGTCTGGAAAAAATGAATGGAAAAACTGGTTAAAGGTCCATTATCAATACAATTTATCTCAGACAAAATGGTCTCGATTAGTACCTCAAAAATGGCGAAATAGAATCAACCAACGTTCTACGACTCAAAATAAAAACTCAACTAAATTTGATTCACATAAAAAAGAAAAAGACCAATTAATTCATTACATGAAACAAAATTACTATGCGTTGGCAGTGGATTCATTGACGAGTCAAAAAGAAAAATTTAAAAAACACTACAGATATTATCTTTTATCACATAAATATATGAATTATGGGAATAGGAAGGACTCATATATTTATGAATCAACATTACAAGTAAAAGGAGACCAAGAAATTCCATACAATTTCAATACACTGAAACCCGAATCATTTTATGTATTGGTAAGTATAGCTATTAGTAATTATCTAGAAAAGGAATATATTATTGCTACACATAAAAATCTGGATAGAAAATATTTTGATTGTCGAATTCTCCGTATTTGTCTTAGAAAAAATATCGACATTGATACCTGGACCAATACGCATATCAGCACCAAAATTGAGAAAAATACTAAGACTGAAAACAAAATTTTCAAAAAATTGAAAAAAAAAGATATCTTTTCTAAGACAATTCATCAAGGAATTAAACCATCCCATCAAAAAAAACACTTTTTTGATTGGATGGGAATGAATCAAGAAAAGGTTTATTGTACCATATCAAATCTAGAACCCCGGTTCTTCCCAGAATTTGGGCCACTTTTTTATGCATATAAGATTAAACCATGGATCATACCAATCAAATTACTTCTTTTTAATTTTTATTTCTATGAAAATATTAGTCAAAATAAAAGCATCAACATAAATCAAAATAAAAAAAAAAATCTTCAGATATCATCTAATCAAAAAGAATATCTTAAATTAGAAAATTCCAACCAAGAAAAAAACGAACAACAGGGACAAGAAAATCTTGGATCAGATCCACGAAAACAAAACAAAAAAAAAAATGTTGAAGACAATTACACAGGATCAGACATTAAAAAAGGTAAAAAGAAAAAACAATCCAAGAAAAAGAAGGAAGCAGAACTAGATTTTTTTCTGAAAAAATATTTCCTTTTTCAATTAAGATGGGATGACTCCTTGAATCAAAGAATGATCAATAATATCAAGGTATATTGTTTTCTACTTAGACTGATAAATCCAAGGAAAATTGCTATATCCTCGATTCAAAGAGGAGAAATACATCTGGATGTAATGCTAATTCAGAAAGATTTAATTCTTGCGGAATTGATAAAAAAGGGAGTATTGATTATCGAACCTATTCGTTTATCTATAAAAAGGGATGGAAAATTTTTTATATATCAAACCCTAGGTATTTCATTGATCGATAAAATTAAGCACCAAACTAACAGAAAATGGATAAAAAAAAGATATGTTGATAAGAAGAATTTTGATAAATCCGTTGCAAGACACGGCAATATACTTGTGGATGGAGACAAAAGTAATTATGATTTCTTTGTTCCTGAAAATATTCTATCTCCTAGACGTCGTAGAGAATTGAGAATTTTAATTTGTTTTAATTCTCGTAATTGGAATTTTGTGGATAGAAATTTAGTATTTTGCAATGAAAACAACATAAGAAACTCTGGAAAATTTTTGAATGAGGACAAGCATTTTAATACTAATACTAATACAGATACAAATAAATTCATTAAATGCAAATTGTTTCTTTGGCCCAATTACCGATTAGAAGATTTAGCTTGTATGAATAGATATTGGTTTAATACCAATAATGGCAATCGTTTCAGTATGTCAAGGATATATATGTATCCACGATTCAGAATTTTTTAATAGTATATTTCCTATATATCTGTGATATTTTTCGGTAGATGAAAGCCGAAAGATATACATATACGCAGTATTACATTCTGGTACATGACACGGATCTAATAAAGTAAAATAAATCCATGGAAAAGAAAAAAAAGATAGAAAAATTTTTTTATGATTAAAAATTCATTCATCTCAGTTATTTCACAAAAAGAAAAAGAAGAAAACAAGGGTTCTGTTGAATTTCAAGTATTAAGTTTCACCAGTAAGATACGTAGACTTACTTCACATTTGAAATTGCACAAAAGAGATTTTTTATCCCAAAGAGGTCTACGAATAATTCTGGGAAAACGTCAACGGCTCCTGGCTTATTTGTCAAAGAAAAATAGAGTCCGTTATAAGAAATTAATGGATCAGTTGGATATTCGGGAGCCAAAAACTCGTTAATTTAATCGTTTGAATTTTTTTTTTAATAGTTATTTTATTTTTCATTTTGATGAACCTCGTTTTGAGGAATTCGTGGAATAATGAATTAAGGAAGAAAAAATATGACTATATCGGCTACAAAAAAAGATCTCATGATAGTCAATATGGGTCCTCACCACCCATCAATGCATGGTGTTCTTCGACTGATCGTTACTCTCGATGGTGAAGATGTTATTGATTGTGAACCCATATTGGGATATTTACACAGAGGGATGGAAAAAATAGCAGAAAACCGAACAATTATACAATATCTTCCTTATGTAACACGTTGGGATTATTTAGCTACTATGTTCACAGAGGCAATAACGGTAAATGCACCAGAACAATTGGAAAATGTTCAAGTACCTCAGAGAGCCAGTTATATCAGAGTAATTATGCTGGAGCTGAGCCGTATAGCTTCTCATTTGTTATGGCTTGGACCTTTTATGGCAGATATCGGTGCGCAGACTCCTTTTTTCTATATTTTCAGAGAGAGAGAATTGTTATATGATTTATTCGAAGCCGCCACAGGTATGCGAATGATGCATAATTATTTCCGCATCGGAGGAGTAGCTGCTGATCTACCTCATGGCTGGATAGATAAATGTTTGGATTTCTGCGATTATTCTTTAACAGGAGTTGTTGAATATCAAAAACTTATTACACGGAATCCCATTTTTTTGGAACGAGTTGAAAGAGTGGGCATTATTGGTGGAGAGGAAGCAATAAATTGGGGTTTATCAGGACCAATGTTACGAGCTTCCGGAATCCAATGGGATCTTCGTAAGGTTGATCATTATGAGTGTTACAATGAATTCGATTGGGAAGTCCAATGGCAAAAAGAAGGAGATTCATTAGCTCGTTATTTAGTACGAATAGGTGAAATGCGGGAATCCATAAAAATTATTCAACAGGCTCTAGAAGGAATTCCTGGGGGTCCCTATGAGAATTTAGAAGTCCGACGCTTTGATAGAGCAAAAAATTCCGAATGGAATGATTTTGAATATAGATTTATTAGTAAAAAACCTTCACCCAATTTTGAATTGTCGAAACAAGAACTTTATGTCAGAGTAGAAGCCCCAAAAGGAGAATTAGGAATTTATTTGATAGGGGATAATAGCATTTTCCCCTGGAGATGGAAAATTCGTCCACCCGGTTTCATCAATTTGCAAATTCTTCCTCAGCTAGTTAAAAGAATGAAATTGGCTGATATCATGACGATACTAGGTAGTATAGATATCATTATGGGAGAAGTTGATCGTTGAAATGATAATTGATACGACAGAAGTACAAGCTATCAATTCTTTTTCTACATTGGGATCCATAAAAGAAATCTATGGACTCATATGGATGTTTGTATCCATTTTTACCCTTATATTTGGAATCATAATAGGGGTACTAGTAATTGTATGGTTAGAAAGAGAAATATCTGCAACGATACAACAACGTATTGGGCCTGAATATGCTGGTCCCTTGGGAATTCTTCAAGCTCTAGCGGATGGGACTAAATTACTTTTTAAGGAGGACCTACTCCCATCTAGAGGAGATATTCGTTTGTTTAGTGTCGGACCGTCTATAGCGGTCATATCAATTCTACTAAGTTATTTAGTAATTCCTTTTGGATACCGCCTTGTTTTAGGTGATCTAAGTATAGGTGTTTTTTTCTGGATCACCATTTCAAGTATTGCCCCTATTGGGCTTCTTATGTCAGGATATGGATCGAATAATAAATATTCTTTTTCAGGTGGTCTACGAGCTGCTGCTCAATCTATTAGTTATGAAATACCATTAACTCTATGTGTGTTATCAATATCTCTACGTGTGATTCGTTGGAACATGAACTTTTACCTCTTTCCTAGAAATAAATAAAGAAAAGAGGTTGGAAAAGAGGTTGAATGTATTGAATAGATATTTTTTTATTCATCGATGAGTTAAACCAGATAGTTATATGAGTGAAACAAAACAGCTTATAAATATAAATTTGCAGTAAGAAGAGAGAATCTCATTCCCTATGTACAAGAATGAATTTAAAGTAAACATAAGCAGCGTAAACTGTTTAACCCAAGATTGAGATTCGTTGATTAGTCATCATATCTTGAAGCGGGTGCAAAAGATCAACTGTATGGAGTTTCCACTACTGCCTTGTATGTATTAACATACCGGGGATCAATCAAAAATCGGTGGACAGTTAGGAACACCAAGGTACACAAAGGATTAGTAATGGGGATAATGTAAGGTATCAAAAAAAGAGATATTTCTGCATAAAACGAATCATAATAAGGGCTTTAAGTTGGTAGAAATGATCAAGAAGTACCTCCCTACGATTCCGATCTCGAGTATGCTCCTATTCACTGATTAAAGAAATAACTATCAAGAACGAATTAATCCTTTATTTTTTTTTTTCTAAATACCTTCTCCTGAGACAGAAGAACAGGAACAAAAGAAATGGAATGCAATAATCGAATGAATGAATAAAATTTTTTATAAAATAAAAAAAAGATCTTTATTTATTCTTTCTTTCTTATATCCGTTAAGAATTCCGTATGTATGAATACGGATATAAGAAAGAAAGAATAAATACGGAATTCTTATCATTATTCATGAACTAATGCCTATATATATTGATAACGAATATTTTATTGAAAGATTAAGTTATTACCGAACAAAGAAAAATTATCATTATAAGGATGAGATCAATTCGAAAGCACTTTTTTTTCTTATTCTAGCGGACAGAATTCCATTGGTCTAATTTGGGACTCTCCGATGTATCTTTATTCGATCTATCCTCCAAAGAGGGCGAAAATACCGAACCAGTCCTTACATTTATTTGTGGCCATAGAGGAGCCGTATGAAGCTGAAGTTTCATGTACGGTTTTGTAATAGCGATGAGAACAGTGATGTTATTATCGACTATGATTATCTAATAGTTCAAGTACAGTTGATATAGTTGAAGCACAGTCAAAATATGGTTTTTGGGGGTGGAATCTGTGGCGTCAACCTATAGGGTTTATTGTTTTTCTAATTTCTTCTCTAGCCGAATGTGAGAGATTGCCATTTGATTTACCGGAAGCAGAGGAGGAATTAGTAGCAGGTTATCAAACCGAATATTCAGGTATCAAATTTGGTTTATTTTATATTGCTTCTTACCTAAATCTATTACTTTCTTCATTATTTGTAACAGTTCTTTACTTAGGTGGGTGGAATTTTTCTATTCCGTACATATCTATTCCTGAACTTTTTGGAATAAATAAAATGGCCGGAGTTTTTGGAATGACAATTGGTATCTTTATTACATTAGCTAAAGCTTATTTGTTTCTGTTCATTCCTATCACAACAAGATGGACTTTGCCTAGGATAAGAATGGACCAACTATTAAATCTTGGATGGAAATTTCTTTTACCCATTTCTTTAGGTAATCTATTATTGACAACTTCTTCCCAACTTGTTTCACTATAAATAAGAAAATACGATAACGATATTCCAGATTCATAACCTCTTTCAAACAAGAGAAAGAAACATCAAATTTTTCCTGGATATTTACAATATGTTCTCTATGGTGACTGGGTTCATGAATTATAGTCAACAAACAATACGAGCTGCAAGGTATATTGGTCAAAGTTTCGTAATTACCTTATCCCACACAAATCGTTTACCTATAACTATTCAATATCCTTATGAAAAATCGATCACATCAGAGCGTTTCCGTGGTCGAATCCATTTTGAATTTGATAAATGTATTGCTTGTGAAGTATGTGTTCGTGTATGCCCGATAGATCTACCCGTTGTTGATTGGAGATTTGAAAGAGATATTAAAAAAAAACAATTGCTTAATTACAGTATTGATTTTGGGGTCTGTATATTTTGTGGTAATTGTGTCGAGTATTGTCCAACAAATTGTTTATCAATGACTGAAGAATATGAACTTTCTACTTCTGATCGTCACGAATTGAATTATAATCAAATTGCTTTGGGTCGGTTACCAATGTCAATAATTGGAGATTACACAATTCAAACAGTTATGAATTCTACTCAAATCAAAATAGACAAAGATAAACCCTTTGATTCAAGAACGATTACCAATTACTAAGATTTTGTTTTGATATAAAAGACCCAAGCTTTTTTTATTTTGTTTTGTTTGGTCAGTAACTACAAATAATAACTAATAATTATTGATTGTTAAGAATTATTCTTTGATTTAAACTGAGAATATATTTTATTTTTCGTGATGATTTCGAAATATACAATCCCCATTACTCTTTTCTCGATAATTTTATCTATATCTACATTAATCCATATAAAAAAGTTTTAATTCAATTAGGAATGTATCATATACAAGAAAAAAAGGGGTAACCCTTTTTCCTTTCCTGGAACATTCAGTAAGGTCATGAAATATTTCGACTTATTTATTAATTTTTCATTTTAATAATGGATTTACCTGGACCAATACATGATATTCTTGTAGTATTTTTTGGATCAGTTCTTGTATTAGGGGGTCTGGGAGTAGTATTACTTACCAATCCCATTTTTTCTGCCTTTTCGTTGGGATTGGTTCTTGTTTGTATATCCTTATTCTATATTCTATCGAATTCCTATTTTGTAGCTGCCGCACAGCTCCTTATTTATGTTGGAGCCATAAATGTCTTAATCATATTTGCTGTAATGTTCATGAATGGTTCAGAATATTCCAATGATTCCTATTTTTGGACCATTGGAGATGGGGTCACTTCGCTGGTTTGTACAAGTATTCTTTTTTCACTAATTACTATTATCCCAGATACGTCATGGTACGGAATTTTTTGGACTACAAGATCAAGCCAGATTATAGAACAGGACCTAATAAGTAACATTCAACAAATTGGGATTCATTTATCAACAGATTTTTATCTTCCGTTTGAACTCATTTCCATAATTCTTTTAGTTTCCTTGATAGGTGCAATTACTATGGCTCGTCAATAATAAATACTTAGAATTTAATTCTAAGATTTATAAATTATAAGATTTTTAAATTCGAAATAAATAAAATAAATGGAAAGGTTTAAGGTTTTTATAAGGTTTTTATTTTTAATTAAACCCATCTATTGCCAATACCTTCTTTTATTCTGTAATCGTTCTATTCTAATTGAAATGAATCGAGATTGATAAGGAGTTAGTCAATGATGTTCGAGCATGTACTCTTTTTGAGTGTCTATTTATTCTCTATCGGTATCTATGGATTGATCACAAGTCGAAAGATGGTTAGAGCACTTATGTGTCTTGAGCTTATACTCAATTCGGTTAATATCAATCTCGTAACATTTTCTGATATATTTGATAGTCGCCAATTAAAAGGCGACATTTTCTCAATCTTTGTTATAGCTGTTGCGGCTGCTGAAGCAGCTATTGGTCTAGCTATTGTTTCATCAATCCATCGTAACAGAAAATCAACTCGTATCAATCAATCGAATTTGTTGAATAATTAGTTATGATCATAATATCACATAGAATATTAATATGTTATTAAGTTATTAATAATTTTATTATAATTGTCATATAATAATATATAATTTAGTATTGAATTAATTTACTATTGAATAATAAATACTTTGAATTAATATTGAAATATTGACCAATTTGTTGGTCAATTTGAATTCACATGTGCAACTCACATGATCATGGTTGTTGAAAGAGAAATCAAAGTCTCTTGGACTTTTCTCATGAACAGATTTAGAAATATATTGATTCTTAAAATTTTTATAAACCACTGCTTCGTCTGGTGTCGACAATATAAATGTATAATTCATTTACTACTAATTTTATTTTACCACCAGATCGAAAATTTTTATGCTCAAAACTGAAATTTATAGATCCAATGTCACATTCAGTAAAAATTTATGATACATGTATAGGGTGTACTCAATGTGTACGAGCCTGCCCCACAGATGTATTGGAAATGATACCTTGGGACGGATGTAAAGCTAAGCAAATTGCTTCCGCACCAAGAACCGAGGACTGTGTAGGTTGTAAGAGATGTGAATCCGCCTGCCCAACAGATTTTTTGAGTGTCCGTGTTTATTTATGGCATGAAACAACTCGCAGCATGGGTCTATCTTATTGATACGTTACAAAAAACTCCACTTGAATCATTTGATTCCTCTTTACCGACAAAAGCCCGTTCTCGATAAATTTTATCGAGAACGGGCTTTTCTGGTCAAAACATATCTTATCTTGTCTTTATCACGAGTTATTTTCCTTGGTTAACAATACTTGTTGTTTTGCCGATATTCGCGGGTTCATCAATTTTCTTATTTCCTCATAGAGGAAATAAGATGTTTAGATGGTATACGATTTGTATATGTTTATTAGAACTCCTTCTAACAACCTATGCATTCTGTTATCATTTCCAATTGGACGATCCATTAATCCAATTGGAGGAAGATTATAAATGGATAGATATTTTTGATTTTCACTGGAGACTGGGAGTCGATGGCCTTTCCATGGGACCCATTTTACTGACAGGATTTATCACTACTTTAGCTACTTTAGCGGCTTGGCCAGTTACGCGAAATTCACGATTGTTCTATTTCCTGATGTTAGCAATGTACAGTGGTCAAATAGGATCATTTTCTTCTAGAGACCTTTTACTCTTTTTCATCATGTGGGAGTTAGAATTAATTCCTGTTTACTTACTTTTATCCATGTGGGGAGGAAAAAAACGTCTCTACTCGGCTACAAAGTTTATTTTGTACACAGCAGGGGGTTCTATTTTTCTCTTAATAGGAGTTCTAGGTATGGGTTTATATGGTTCCAATGAACCAACATTAGATTTTGAAAGATTAACTAATCAATCATATCCTGTGGCATTGGAAATAATATTATATTTTGGTTTCTTTATTGCTTATGCTGTCAAATCGCCGATTATACCCCTGCATACATGGTTACCAAATACCCATGGAGAAGCACATTACAGTACATGTATGCTTCTAGCTGGAATCTTATTAAAAATGGGAGCATATGGATTGATTCGGATCAATATGGAATTATTACCCCACGCTCATTCTATATTTTCTCCCTGGTTGGTAATAGTTGGAACGATGCAAATAATCTATGCAGCTTTAATTTCTCTCGGTCAACGCAATTTTAAAAAGAGAATAGCCTATTCCTCTGTATCTCACATGGGTTTTATAATTATAGGAATTGGTTCTATAACCGACATGGGACTCAATGGAGCCATTTTACAAATACTCTCTCATGGATTTATTGGTGCTGCACTTTTTTTCTTGGCGGGAACGAGTTGTGATAGAATACGTCTTGTTTATCTCGACGGAATGGGAGGGATATCTATCACAATGCCAAAAATATTTACCATGTTCAGTAGTTTCTCGATGGCTTCTCTTGCATTGCCAGGAATGAGTGGTTTTGTTGCGGAATCAGTAGTATTTTTTGGAATAATTACTAGTCCAAAATTTCTTTTAATGCCAAAAATACTAATTACTTTTGTAATGGCAATTGGAGTGATATTAACTCCTATTTATTTATTATCTATGTCACGTCAGATGTTCTATGGATACAAGCTATTCAATGTTCCACACTCTAATTTTTTGGATTCTGGACCACGAGAACTATTTGTTTCAATTTGTATCTTTCTACCCGTAATAGGGATTGGTATTTATCCTGATTTCGTTCTCTCGTTATCAGTTGACAGGGTACAAGCTATCCTATCTAATTACTTTTATAGATAGTGTTTCATTAATGAGTTAATGAGACAAAAAGTCTTAAAATTAAAGAATTTTAAGATTTTTTTTTTAATCGTTCGCTGTACAATGCAAAAAAATAAAGTGAATTAGAATTGTAATGAGATGCATTTCGAGTTTTTGTTTTGACAGATTGTCAAAACAAAAACTCGAACAAGCAAACTTTCGTTATATATGGGACGATATTCTTATGTATTTTTCATGTAGCTTATTCAATTAGATGTTAATGTGAATGAACCATAACTATGTAAACCTATTCCTAATAGATTGACCCCAAAATAGCATATCCAAATTATAAAAAATCCTATAGAAGCTATAAGTGCCGAATTCGTACCTTGTAAACTTTGATTTTTTCTAGTATGTGAATAAATCGCGAATATGGTCCAAGTAATAAATGCCCAAGTTTCCTTCGGGTCCCAACTCCAATAAGATCCCCATGCTTCATTAGCCCATACTGCTCCACAAAGAATGCCTATGGTTAAAAAGGTAAACCCTAAACTAATCATACGATAACTCCAATAATCCAAACGCTGAGTCAATTGATATTTGTAATAATTTCGAAATGAAAGAGAAGAAGCGCTTTTAAAAGCGCTTCTTCTCTTTTCATTCAAGTATTTAATCTCACCAAAGAAAAATGATCTAACTAAGAAATTATTGCTTTTACAAAAAAAATTTATGTTGTTTCGAAATGTAATGACTAGAAGAGCGATTGATAATAACGATCCGCATAAAAGAGCTGCATAGCTCAATAACATCATACTTACGTGCATCATTAACCACTGAGATTGTAGAGCAGGTACTAATATTGCGGATTGATGCATTTCAGTTGAAAGACCCGACGTAGCGAAGCCTTGAGTAAAAATAGTACTTGGGGTAGTTATTGTGCTTAAATCATTTTTATGGTTCAATTTCTTGGAAATTATATGAATAATAAAGAAACTACATGAAAGGAAGATTAATGACTCGTATAAATTACTTAACGGAAAATGTCCCGAAGAAATCCAACGAGAAACTAATAATCCTGTTATAGAGAAAAAGGTAGCTATCATCCCTTTTTCCGATGAATCACGTAATCCTACGATTTCGTAGACTAATAAGTTCATGAAATGAATCGTAATCACAATTGAAATGATCGAAAAAGAGATATGAGTTAATATATGTTCTAAAGTCACAAATATCATAAAAAAAGTGTCCCATTACAGAATTGAAATCGGAAATTGAATACATTATAGGTCTTTTATAGGATGCCGCCACTCGGACTCGAACCGAGATGCTCTAGCACTGCTTCCTAAGAGCAGCGTGTCTACCGATTTCACCATGGCGGCTTACTTGAAATAATAATATTCATTTCATGTTGAATCGTCAAGAATCAAGGATTCAATATAGTTTAGGAAACATTAGAATTAGAATCGATGAAAAAAGACTCGTTTAAATTCATATACCAAACCAATTAAGTTTTAGGCTAGGCATATAACAAAATAAAAGAGTTTAAATTTCTATGGCAATTGTACTATTCACAATAGAAAATATTAATCCTATTGTCCTATTGTGAAAAGTTAATGGATAGGGAAAAAAAATACTATAGCAGCTAGTTCTTTCTAATTTTAATAAGAACCCAATATACGGAAAACTCTTATTCTACATACCGCAGCAGCTAGTTCTAACTAATATTGAGTAGTTCAATAGATTAATTAATGTGAATCGTTCATCTTAAAAAATTTTCTCGGGCTATGTCAATTCCAATTATCCCAAGACTTTATTATTTGTTTGTCGCACAAAAAAACTTTTTGAATGTCCGGTAGAAACCGATTTCGCTAAAGAAAAAGATTTTACTGCAGTTAAATACCCTTTTTTCTTCCAAATATTCCTACGAATATGTTTTTTTGACATAGAAATACATTTTTTTGGAACTGCCATTCAAAAAGGGGTTACTCATTTTTATTTTTCGTTATATGTGAAATACATGTATTGTTCGGAATAGATCGTTTTTTTTTAACTTTCAACATTTAACATAATTTAACATAAAATAACTAAAAAAACAAATTATATATATATAATTATTAATATATATTTTATATATATATATAATTTTTTATATTTTTATATTTATATATTTAATTTTATATTTTTTTTTTATTTTTTTTTTTTCATTATTATTGTTTATTGTTCTTTTCGAAAGAGATAAGAATTGGTGAATCGGAAACAATTATTAATTATAAAAAAAAATCTCAATTTGTTTGTTTTCTTATGGAACATACATATCAATATGCATGGATAATACCTTTTCTTCCACTTACAGTTACTATGTCAATAGGATTTGGACTTATACTTATTCCGACAGCAACAAAAAATATTCGTCGTATATGGGTTTTTCCTAGTATTTTTCTGTTAAGTATAGCTATGGTATTTTCGGCCAATCTGTCTATTCAACAAATAAATGGAAGTTTTATTTATCAATATCTATGGTCTTGGACCATAGATATTGATTTTTCCTTAGAGTTTGGATATTTGATCGATCCACTTACTTCTATTATGTCAATACTAATTACTACTGTTGGAGTCATGATTCTTATTTATAGTGACAATTATATGTCTCACGACCAAGGATATTTGAGATTTTTTGCTTATATGAGTTTTTCCAATACTTCCATGTTGGGATTAGTTACTAGTTCTAATTTGATACAAATTCATATTTTTTGGGAACTCGTGGGAATGTGTTCATATTTATTAATAGGGTTTTGGTTCACACGACCAATTGCCGCAAGTGCTTGTCAAAAAGCTTTTGTAACTAATCGTGTAGGAGATTTTGGTTTATTATTAGGAATCTTAGGTCTTTATTGGATAACAGGTAGTTTGGAATTTCGGGATTTGTTCAAAATAGCTAATAACTTGATCCATAATAATGGGGTCAGCTCGTTATTTGCTACTTTGTGTGCCTCTTTATTATTTGTCGGTGCAGTTGCTAAATCTGCGCAATTCCCCCTCCACGTATGGTTACCTGATGCCATGGAAGGGCCTACTCCTATCTCGGCCCTTATACACGCTGCTACTATGGTAGCAGCAGGAATTTTTCTTGTAGCTCGGCTTATTCCTCTTTTCATAGACATACCTTATATAATGAATTTAATTTCCTTAGTGGGTGTAATAACTGTACTATTAGGAGCTACTTTTTCTCTTGCTCAAAGAGACATTAAAAGAAGTTTAGCCTATTCTACAATGTCTCAATTAGGTTATATTATGTTAGCTCTAGGTATAGGTTCTTATCGAGCGGCTTTATTCCATTTGATCACTCATGCCTATTCTAAAGCTTTATTGTTTTTGGGATCTGGATCTATTATTCATTCAATGGAACCTATTGTTGGATATTCACCAGAAAAAAGTCAAAATATGGTTCTTATGGGTGGTTTAACAAGATATGTTCCAATTACGAGAACTACTTTTTTATTAGGTACACTTTCTCTTTGTGGTATTCCACCTCTTGCTTGTTTTTGGTCCAAAGATGAAATTCTTAATGATAGTTGGTTATATTCACCAATTTTGGCAATAATACCTTGTTTCACAATAGGATTAACCGCATTTTATATGTTTCGGGTATATTTACTTACCTTTGATGGGTATTTGCGCGTTTATTTACAAAATCACAGTAGCACTAAAAATAATTTGTTCTATTCAATATCTCTATGGGGAAAAGAAGCACCAAAAACAGTCAATAAAAATTTACTTTTATCAACAATGAATAATAAGGTTTACTTTTTTTCAAAAGATACATATAAAATTATTGATAATGATAAGATACGATACTTTAGTACTTATTTTGGAAATAAATATACTTCCATGTATCCTCATGAATCAGACAATACTATGCTATTTCCTCTGCTTGTATTGGTACTATTTACTTTGTTCGTTGGATCAATAGGAATTTCTTTTGATCAAGGAGTAATGGATTTTGATATATTATCGAAATGGTTAACCCCATCCCAAAATCTTTTCCATCCAAATTCGAATTATTCTGTGAATTGGTATGAATTTTTTACAAATTCAATTTTTTCAGTAAGTATAGCCATTTTGGGATTATTTATAGCATATATTTTATATGGGTCTGTTTATTCATTTTTCCAGAATTTGGACTTAATAAATTCATTTGTAAAAGGGAGCCCTAAGAGAATTTTCTTGGACCAAATAAAAAGTTTTATATACAATTGGTCATATAATCGTGGTTACATAGATATTTTTTATGCTAGGGTTTTAGCCATGGGTATAAGAGGATTAACCGAGCTAACTTATTTTTTTGATAGACATATAATTGATGGAATTACAAATGGAGTTGGCCTTACAAGTTCATTTATAGGTGAAGGTATAAGATATATGGGGGGGGGCCGAATCTCGTCTTATTTATTTTTATATTTTTTTTATGTATCAATATTTTTATTATTTTTTTTGTTCATTGGTATAAACCCAATAATTATACTCTGATCAAAAAGATAGACCTTGGTTCTATTTCATCTCTTCAACAAGTTTAGTAATAAGCATAACGGCCCTATTGTTCCGATGGAGAGAAGAACCTATAATTAGCTTTTCGGGAAATTTCCAAACGAACAATTTCAACGAAATCTTTCAATTTCTTATAAATATTAATATAAAAAATAAAAGTAAAATAAAAAAAAAAATACTAAAAAAGCACTTTACTTTCATATTCATTTTACTTTCATATTCATTGGTGGGGGATGACCTTATGATAAAGAACTGGAGTTCAGGTAGAGAAGAAAATAGAGAAATAAAAGTTTTAGCTCAACATATATGTATGTCTGTTTTAAAAGCGCAAAGAGTAATTGATCAGATTCGCGGACGTTCCTATGAGGAAACACTTATGATACTGGAACTCATGCCTTATCGAGCATCTTATCCAATTTTACAATTGGTTTATTCTGCAGCAGCAAACGCTAATCATAATATGGGTTTGAACGAAGCTGATTCATTCATTAGTAAAGCCGAAGTCAATAGGAGTGCTATTGTGAAAAAGTTAAGACCTAGGGCTCGGGGACGTAGTTATCCGATAAAAAAACCCACTTGTCATATAACAATTGTATTAAAGGAAAAATCTAAATCATTTTTAGATCAATCAATCTAAGATTTAGATTCATATTAAAAAATTCATATTAAAAATATGAATGGAAAGAGAACATAATAGAAAAATATGGGACAAAAAATAAATCCACTTGGTTTCAGACTTGGTACAACCCAAAGTCATCGTTCCTTTTGGTTCGCACAAACAAAAAATTATTCCGTGGGTTTACAGGAAGATGAAAAAATACGGAATTGTATCAAGAACTATGTACAAAAAAATAGGAGAATATCCTCGGGTTTCGAAGGAATCGCACGTATAGAAGTTCAAAAAAGAATCGATTTTATCCAGGTCATAATCCATATTGGATTCCCAAATTTATTAATAGAGGGCCAAACACGAGGAATAGAAGAATTACAGATGAATGCACAAAAGGAACTTCATTCTGTGAACCAGAGACTCAACATTGCTATCACAAGAATTGAAAAACCTTATGGACAACCAAATATTCTTGCAGAATATATAGCTTTACAGTTAAAAAATAGAGTTTCGTTTCGAAAGTCAATGAAAAAAGCTATTGAATTAACTGAACAAACAGATACAAAAGGAATTCAAGTACAAATCGCAGGGCGTATCGACGGAAAAGAAATTGCACGTGTCGAATGGATCAGAGAAGGTAGGGTTCCCCTACAAACAATTCGCGCTAAAATTGATCATTGTTCCTATACAATTCAAACTATTTATGGAGTATTAGGCATCAAAATTTGGATATTTGTAAACGAGTTTGGATATTTGTAAACGAGAAATAATAGACCTTCATTTGTCTTGCCATTCTGTCTAGTGCTAGTGATAAAACAAAAAATTACAAACTCTTTCATTCTTTTTCTGTTAAATCAAACAAAAATGAACAATTCTAATTCTATAAGGTTGAATAAAAATTCGATTGACCATTTAGTATAATTGCTATGCTTAGTGTGTGACTCGTTAGTTTTTTCTTTAGAGTTTAGGGTTGAGATTCAAAAAAAAAAATAGACTAACCCCTACTATGAACTTAGTAACCATATAAATTAATAACCAACTTATTGCTTCGTATTGTCAAGATCCCAAGAAACAGTCACTATATGGGTGGATCGATCATATAGTTGTAGCAACTGAAATTTTTTCCATAAAAAAGAAATCTGATTATGGGCTGTGAAGCAAAAATAAAGGGATGTGGATAAATGGAAGGATGATAGAAAGAGAGAACAAAAATATCAATGATATATGATTCCAATATGTATGGTCTATGAATCAACTCATAAAAGGCAGTGTGATAAAGCATTAATACTGATATAATCAATACTGATATAAATATATAAAATAAATGAAATATAAATAAATAAAATAATATAAAAAAAAGAAAAATAATAAATAATAAAGATAAAGAATAAAGAGCCTCGGGTTAATAAAAACTGAGGAGATTGACTCGGGAACGAATTTTGCCGGAAGCTCCATTGCAGAGTTCAGGCCTAACCATTAATGGAGAAGCTATGGGAACGACGAAACCTGTGACTGCATAGGATTCTATTGAAAACGAATCCTAATAATTCATTGGGTGGGATGGCGGAACGAACCAAGAATAAATTGATTTATTCTGAGAGGTGTCATGAATTGAGTGACCCTACGAATGAAAGAGTCAATATTCGCCCGCGAAACCTTTATTTATTGGATTACAATTTTTGGCACGATTCGATAGAGGTAAGGTAAAAATAAGGATTCATTATATTCTACGTTATATTCTAAAAAAAGAAGCATCTTTTATATTTTCTATATCTAATAATATACACGTCCAGCTGTATATTTTGTATATACATCTTCCTTTGTAACAAATTAAATATGTAACAAAAAATGCCATTCATTACTTATAATTACTAATATTATTACTTATATTTATTATAATAAATTATAATAAATATAATTATTATAATTATACATGTGCATCTGTAATATTATTGAATCGTTTCATTCGCGAGGAGCTGGATGAGAAGAAACTCTCATGTCCGGTTCTGCAATAGAGATGGAATTAAGAAACAACCATCAACTATAACCCCAAAAGAACCAGATTTCGTAAACAACATAGAGGAAGAATGAAGGGAATATCTTGTCGAGGCAATCATATTTGTTTCGGCGGATACGCTCTTCAGGCGCTTGAACCCGCTTGGATCACAGCTAGACAGATAGAAGCGGGGCGGAGAGCAATGACACGATATGCGCGTCGTGGTGGAAAAATATGGGTACGTATATTTCCCGACAAACCTGTTACAGTAAGACCTACGGAAACACGTATGGGTTCGGGAAAGGGATCCCCCGAATATTGGGTATCTGTTGTTAAACCGGGTCGAATACTTTATGAAATGGGCGGAGTATCAGAAACTATAGCCAGAGCAGCTATTTCAATAGCTGCGTGCAAAATGCCTATACGAACTCAATTTGTTATTTCACGATAGGGATGTAGAACTAAACAAAAGGGATATTGAGGATGAAAAAAGAACCGCAGGTTTATTTTCTTCTGGACGGACAATATTTCTTTTTTTCCTTCATCCTTTGCATTGAAATAACAGATTCAAATAAAAAATATATGATTCAACCTCAGACCCTTTTGAATGTAGCGGATAACAGCGGAGCTCGAGAATTGATGTGTATTCGAATCATAGGAGCTGGTAATCACCGATATGCTCATATTGGTGACGTTATTGTTGCTGTAATCAAAGAAGCAGTGCCAAATATGCCTCTAGAAAGATCAGAAGTCATTAGAGCTGTAATTGTACGTACATGTAAAGAACTCAAACGTGACAACGGTATGATAATACGATATGATGACAATGCAGCGGTCGTCATTGATCAAGAAGGAAATCCAAAAGGAACTCGAGTTTTTGGTGCGATCGCTCGGGAATTGAGACAGTTGAATTTTACTAAAATAGTTTCATTAGCTCCCGAGGTATTATAAATACTAGTAGATGACACTATGATATAGTAGGCTATCTGAAATAGATCAAATTAATAGATTGTGTCTCACGCATATACTTTTTATTTTTAAAATTTTTAAATTCAAAAAAAAACAAACATTATATATATTCGATGAAAAAAGAAAAAAGGAAACATGTTGATTATATCAAAATTAGGAGGCACAAAAAATTATAGTTCGTTATGGGTAGGGACAATATTGCCGATATAATAACTTCTATAAGAAATGCTGACATGAATAAAAAAGGAACGGTTCGAATAGCATCTACTAATATCACCGAAAACATTGTTAAAATACTTCTACGAGAAGGTTTTATTGAAAATGTTCGAAAACATCAGGAAAATAACAAATATTTCTTGGTTTCAACCCTGCAACATAGAAAGACTAGGAAAGGAATATATAGAACCGTTTTAAAGTGTATCAGCCGACCCGGTTTACGAATTTATTCCAACTATCAACGAATTCCTAAGATTTTAGGTGGAATGGGAATTGTAATTATTTCTACTTCTCGAGGTATAATGACAGATCGAGAAGCTCGACTAGAAAGAATTGGAGGAGAAATTTTGTGTTATATATGGTGATCCTCCTCCTCTGGTATCCTAATTTTATCTCTAACTTCCCATTTGTGAAATAGAGAGGAAAAGTGAGTTATATACCTCTTCCTTCATTAGTTGATACTTAAAGGGGGTTACCTGGAATGAAAGAACAAAAATTGATTCATGAAGGTTTAATTACTGAATCACTTCCAAACGGTATGTTCCGGGTCCGCTTAGATAATGAAGATCTAATTCTAGGTTATGCTTCAGGGAGGATCCGGCGCAGTTTTATACGGATACTACCAGGAGATAGAGTAAAAATTGAAGTAAGTCGTTATGATTCAACCAGAGGACGTATAATTTATAGACTTCGCAACAAAGATTCGAACGATTAGGTGATTTTTTTAAACATTACTTTCATGGGGACACAATTCGAAGTTAAAAAAAATATATTCAAGAAACTTATTTTCTTCAAAAGAGTAGATTCAGAATTAAGGTAAGGAATAAGAAATATGAAAATAAGGACTTCTGTTCGTAAAATTTGTGAAAAATGTCGACTGATCCGTAGGCGCGGACGAATTATAGTGATTTGTTCCAATCCGAGACATAAACAGAGACAAGGGTAATCTTTCTAAAAAAGAACTTTCTTTTCTAAAGGGGAGGACACGTGTAAGAATAAAAGATCTGTTTTAACATGAAATGGATATCTCCGTATCTTTTCTTTCTGTATATTTCTGACTCATATTTATGAGACGATAAAATATGACAAAAGCTATACCAAGAATTGGTTCACGTAGGAATGGACGTATTGGTTCACGTAAGAATGGACGTAGAATACCAAAAGGAGTTATTCATGTTCAAGCGAGTTTCAACAATACCATTGTAACTGTTACAGATGTACGAGGTCGGGTGGTTTCTTGGGCCTCCGCGGGTACTTCTGGATTCAAAGGCACAAGAAGAGGTACACCCTATGCTGCTCAAGCCGCGGCGGTAAATGCTATTCGTACAGTAGTTGATCAGGGTCTGCAACGGGCAGAAGTTATGATAAAAGGCCCTGGTCTCGGAAGAGATGCAGCATTACGAGCCATTCGTAGAAGTGGTATACTATTAAGTTTAGTACGTGATGTAACACCTATGCCACATAATGGGTGTCGACCTCCTAAAAAAAGACGTGTGTAGAAATAAGAATTAAACAGATTTCAAGAGAAATAAATGATTCAATGATCTGATCAAATATTATAATAATACTTATTATAGTATGGTTCGAGAGGAAGTAGTAGGATCCACTCGAACACTACGGTGGAAATGTGTTGAATCAAGAGTAGACAGTAAGCGTCTTTATTATGGTCGTTTCGTTCTGTCCCCGCTTATGAAAGGTCAAGCCGATACCATAGGTATTGCCATGCGAAGGGCTTTACTTGGAGAAATAGAAGGAACATGTATCACACATGCAAAATCTGAGAAAGTAGCACATGAATATTCTACGATAGTAGGTATTGAAGAATCAGTACATGAAATTTTACTAAATTTGAAAGAAATTATATTGAGAAGTAATCTGTATGGAGTTATAGACGCATCCATCTGCGTCAGGGGGCCTAGATACGTAACCGCTCAAGATATCATCTCACCACCTTACGTGGAAATAGTTGACACGACACAACATATAGCTAACCTGACGGAACCAATTGATTTGTGTATTGAATTACAAATCAAGAGAGATCGCGGATATCGTATGAAATCCGCAAATAACTCTCAAGATGGAAGTTATCCTATAGATGCTGTATCCATGCCTGTTCGAAATGCGAATCATAGTATTCATTCTTATGGGAATGGGAATGAAAAACAAGAGATACTTTTTCTAGAAATATGGACGAATGGAAGTTTAACTCCTAAGGAAGCACTTTATGAAGCTTCTCGTAATTTGATTGATTTATTTATTCCTTTTCTACATGCGGAGGAAGAGGACATTAATTTCGAAGAAAA